AATAATATATAATAATATAATTAATAATATAAATAATATATATATCTAATAATATAATATATATCTAATATATAATTCTAATAATCTACATAGTATATAAAGTATATAATAATATATATCTAATAATCTACTAATAATCTAATAGTAATTAAGTAATTATTTATTAGTAATATATATTAAATATAAAATATATATTAGACATACATCAAATATATTAGACATACATCAAAATAGACATACATCAAAATTAAATAGCACTCTAAATTCTATATTTTTTCTCCACACCCACTTGTATGCATTTCGATCCATCAAAAATAATTGCAAGACCAACTGATTGAATTCCTGATTTTTTATATCTCTTTTTATGCTTATGTATATGTATCCGGAAGGCCATCTAAAGAATTAATGTAAGAAGAATAGTGTGTGCATATATTATAATACCATCATATATATATATATACCATAATTATACCATAATTATACATATCAATTATACATATCTAATATATATTAAATATTAAATTATTAGTTAGATAATTATTAGATAATATAATAAATAATAATAAAATAATAATATAAAAAATATATAATTATCTAATTCTAATATTTACTAATATTTAGAATTAAACGAATATAGATAAACTAAACTAAGTCAAGGTATTTTTTTTTTTCAGCTTTGGCAAAACGATCACAATTGATAGAATTATATTATTCAGTAAAGTACTAAATTAGTAATATTAATATTCCTATCTCTAAAGCCCACTCCTTCCCCATACTACAAGTGAAAGAGAAAATGTAAACACTACCATTAAAGCAGCCCAAGCGAGACTTACTATATCCATGTGAATGATGTCCCTTATCTCTATGAAATGAAGTATTTATTCCATTATTAATTCATAATTATAGTGGAATCAATGGTGCAGAGTCAAAATAGGATTCTTAATTACGGCTAGTGATGAAACAATTTTACGAATCCACTCGTAAAAAGGTCCTTTATTTCTTAGTCAATAGATTCTATTGAAATTGAAAGAATTGGAAAATTGGAAATAATAAAATAAAATATAAAAATATATAAAAAAAATATAAAATTAAATAAAATATTAAATATTTAAATATATAATTAAATATATAAATTAAATATATAATATATATTATTATTATATTTATATTATATTTATATTTTATATATTATTATATATATAAATATATATAAGATATATAAGTGTATAAGATAGATAATGAAATAGAAGAAAAAAAAAAAATAAGAAAAGAAGAATAACCATTTTTATTTCATTTCTGAGCACTCAGAGCCTATCCTGAGTTTGGATACAAAGTATCCTCGCTCAGTTCTTTCCACATCTTTAACCTTAGGAATCCTTGGATACCAAGATTTACGACTTCTTATTTTCATAGTTCTGATGCCCAGAATAGAATGAATTATCATTATTTCTTTTATTTGGTTCAATTCAGAATAGCCCAAACCAATGCATTAATAAGATTGGATTGCTTCAGACTTATTGGTATCTGTTTGAGCCACACTCAGAAACCAGATTTTTATCAATTTTGATAAAAAAGATGACAGTCTTTTATAGGACCTACGGGTTCTCAAAATCAAGTATCGACAGATCTAGTCCCTTGCCTATGCTTTTGCGGGGCAAGAATTTGTCAAGTTCGATCAGTAGGATTAAAAACTTCCAAGTCTTTTTTTGTTGATCAGGCGACACCCAGATTTGAACTGGGGATAAAGGATTTGCAGTCCCCCGCCTTACCACTTGGCCATGTCGCCAAATTCCATTTGTATTCCCTTAATGGATGAAAAATCCAATTGATTTACGACTAATTATTATCAATTACAATTATAATCAATTATAATATTCTAATATTATATTCTAAATATTAATATTTTAATATTAATTATAATATTATATGTGTATATGTAAACCCCAGAACAGTGTAAACTACAGAGCTGGAATTTTTATACGTGGATACCGAATGAATAAAAAATAGACATTATGATTTTTGATCGAGTGCGACTTGACCTATGTTGCACCAAGTTCAATTATGAGAAAAGATGCGATATATGGATAGCTATATCGGCATGTGCCGGTATGTACTTCCTAAAGATTACTCCTATGAGTATTACGTACGCAATTCAATTGTATTTTATAAATTCTACTACCAAAAAAGATTTGCGAATTACTTTTTGAGCGTTTGTGCTAAAAATAGTTAAACTCTATGCTATTCCTGATTCTTCTGTTTTTATCTCATTCATAGAGAGCAGATTGATTCCCAAATTCATTTCTTTTTTATTTTTTGTACCCTGATCGTAATATCATAATAAAAGAATTGGGTAGAAATTGGATCAATTTTCTTATCCGATACCGATAAAAGACTCCGTCAACCTAAGTGACAGAATTTTTTCCCAGGAATGCTTTATCAATTTTAATTTCTTTCTATTTGTACCTGGCTCAAATTCGAACTTGCGTAAAAAATGCCCTCCATTTCTCTGTCTTGCTTCCGTTCATACGTATGATATATATGGATAGAGTTGGCTAAAATTTTATGTGATTCAGTAAACAGAATACCCATTCCATCATTGCTAGATCGATCGGTATGGTTCGATGAATAGTGAGCTAAGCCAATAATGGGATTTTTTCAATAAAGAGGAAACTTCAGATTAAGATGCTCCAGAATGGAAATGAAGGAATGTCCACAATACCTGGATTTAGTCAGATACAATTTGAGGGATTTTTTAGGTTCATTAATCAGGGCTTGGCAGAAGAATTTCATAAGTTTCCAAAAATTGAAGATAGAGATCAAGAAATTGAATTTAATTTATTTGTGGAAACATATCAATTGGTAGAGCCCTTGATAAAAGAAAGAGATGCTGTATATGAATCACTCACATATTCTTCTGAATTATATGTACCCGCGGTCTTAATTTGGAAAACCGATAGAAATATGCAAGAACAAACAGTTTTTATTGGGAACATCCCTATAATGAATTCTTTTGGAACCTCTATAGTAAATGGAATATACCGAATTGTGATCAACCAAATATTGCAAAGTCCTGGTATTTACTACCGTTCAGAATTGGAACATAACGGAATTTCTGTCTATACCAGTACTATAATATCGGATTGGGGGGGAAGGTCAGAATTAGAAATTGACAGAAAAGCAAGGATATGGGCCCGTGTAAGTAGAAAACAAAAAATATCTATTCTAGTTCTATCATCAGCTATGGGTTCGAATATAAGAGAAATTCTAGATAATGTTTGTTACCCTGAGATTTTCTTGTCTTTCCCGAATGAAAAAGAGAAAAAAAAGATTGGGTCAAAAGAAAATGCTATTCTGGAGTTTTATCAACAATTTGCTTGTGTAGGGGTAGGGGGAGATCCGGTATTTTCTGAGTCCTTATGCAAGGAATTACAAAAGAAATTTTTTTACCAAAGATGTGAATTAGGAAAGATTGGTCGACGAAATATAAACCGGAGACTGAATCTTGATATACCCCAAAACAATACATTTTTGTTACCACAAGATCTATTGGCTGCTGTGGATCATTTGATTGAAATGAAATTTGGAATGGGTATACTTGACGATATGAATCACTTGAAAAATAAACGTATTCGTTCTGTCGCAGATCTATTACAGGATCAATTCGGATTGGCTCTTGTTCGTTTAGAAAATGCGGTTCGAGGAACTATATGTGGAGCAATCAGGCATAAATTGATACCGACTCCTCAAAATTTGGTAACTTCAACTTCATTAACAACTACTTATGAATCGTTTTTTGGCCTACACCCTTTATCTCAAGTTTTGGATCGAACTAATCCGTTGACACAAATTGTTCATGGGCGAAAATGGAGTTATTTGGGTCCTGGGGGATTGACGGGGCGAACTGCTAGTTTTCGGATACGAGATATTCACCCGAGTCACTATGGACGTATTTGCCCAATTGACACGTCCGAAGGAATCAATGTTGGACTTATTGGATCATTAGCTACTCATGTTAAGGTTGGTTATTGGGGATCTATAGAGAGTCCTTTTTATGAATTATCTGAGAGATCAAAAGAGGCACAGATGGTTTATTTATCACCAAATAGAGATGAATATTATATGGTAGCAGCAGGAAATTCTTTGGCCTTGAATCGGGGTATTCAAGAACAACAGGTTGTTCCGGCTCGATATCGTCAAGAATTCCTGACTATTGCATGGGAAGAGATTCATCTTAGAAGCATTTTTCCTTTCCAATATTTTTCTATTGGAGCTTCCCTCATTCCTTTTATCGAGCATAATGATGCGAATCGAGCTTTAATGAGTTCTAATATGCAGCGCCAAGCAGTTCCCCTTTCTCGTTCCGAAAAGTGCATTGTTGGAACTGGGTTGGAAGGCCAAACGGCTCTAGATTCGGGTATTTCAGCTATAGCCGAACACAAGGGAAAAATCATTTATACTGATACTCACAAGATCGTTTTCTCAAGTAATGGGGATACTCTAAGCATTCCATTAGTTATGTATCAACGTTCCAACAAGAATACTTTTATGCATCAAAAAACTCAGGTTCGGCGGGGTAAATATATTAAAAAGGGACAAATTCTAGCGGGTGGTGCGGCCACAGCTGGTGGGGAACTCGCTTTAGGAAAAAATGTATTAGTAGCTTATATGCCATGGGAAGGTTACAATTTTGAAGACGCAGTACTAATTAGTGAACGTCTGATTTATGAAGATATTTATACTTCTTTTCACATCCGGAAATATGAAATTCAGACTCATGTAACAAGCCAAGGTCCTGAAAGAATAACTAAGGAGATTCCGCATTTAGAGGCTCATTTACTCCGAAATTTAGACAGAAATGGAATTGTTATGCTGGGATCTTGGATAGAAACAGGTGATATCTTAGTAGGTAAATTAACACCTCAGACAGCGAATGAATCATCATATGCCCCAGAGGATAGATTATTACGAGCTATACTTGGCATTCAGGTATCCACTTCAAA